TCCTGGATATTCGAATTGAGAGAGATCAAGAATTCTCACTATTTCTTAGATTCATGGATCAAATTCGATTCAGTGGGATCTTTCACTCACATTTTTTTCCACCAAGAACGTTTTATGAAACTCTTTGATCCCCGAATTTGGAGTATCCTACTTTCACGTGATTCACAGGGTGCAACAAGCAATCGATATTTCACGACCAAAGGTGTAGTACTGCTTGTAGTAGTGGTCCTTATATCTCGTATTAACAATCGAAAGATGGTCGAAAGAAAAAATCTCTATTTGATGGGGCTTCTTCCTATACCTATGAATTCCATTGGACCCAGAAAGGAGACATTGGAAGAATCTTTTTGGTCTTCCAATAGAAATAGGTTGATTGTTTCGCTCCTGTATCTTCCAAAAGGGAAAAAGATTTCTGAGAGTTGTTTCATGGATCCGCAAGAGAGTACTTGGGTTATCCCAATAAAGAAAAAGCGTATCATGCCTGAATCTAACCGGGGTTCGCGGTGGTGGAGGAACCGGATCGGAAAAAAGAGGGATTCTAGTTGTCAGATATCTAATGAAACCGTAGCTGGAATTGAGATCTCATTCAAAGAGAAAGATAGCAAATATCTGGAGTTTCTTTTTTTATCCTATACGGATGATCCGATCCGCAAGGACCATGATTGGGAATTTTTTGATCGTCTTTCTCCGAGGAAGAACCGAAACATAATCAACTTGAATTCGGGACAGCTATTCGAAATCTTAGGGAAAGACTTGATTTGTTATCTCATGTCTGCTTTTCGTGAAAAAAGACCAATTCAGGGGGAGAGTTTCTTCAAACAACAAGGAGCTGGGGCAACTATGCAATCCAATGATATTGAGCATGTTTCCCATCTCTTCTCGAGAAACAAGTGGGGTATTTCTTTGCAAAATTGTGCTCAATTTCATATGTGGCAATTCCGCCAAGATCTCTTCGTTAGTTGGGGGAAGAATCAGCACGAATCAAATTTTTTGAGGAACGTCTCGAGAGAGAATTGGATTTGGTTAGACAATGTGTGGTTGGTAAACAAGGATCGGTTTTTTAGCAAGGTACGGAATGTATTGTCAAATATTCAATATGATTCCACAAGATCTATTTTCGTTCAAGTAACGGATTCTAGCCAATGGAAAGGATCTTCTTCTGATCAATCCAGAGATCATTTCGATTCCGTTAGAAATGAGAATTCAGAATATCACACATTGATCGATCAAACAGAGATTCAGCAACTAAAAGAGAGATCGATTCTTTGGGATCCTTCCTTTCTTCAAACGGAACGAACAGAGATAGAATCAGATCGATTCCCGAAATGCCTTTTTGGATCTTCCTCCATGTCCTGGCTATTCACGGAACCTGAGAAGCGGATGAATAATCATCTGCTTCCGGAAGAAATCGAAGAATTTATTGGGAATCCTACAAGATCAATTCGTTCTTTTTTCTCTGACAGATGGTCAGAACTTCATCTGGGTTCGAATCCTACTGAGAGGTCCACTAGAGATCCTAAATTGTTGAAGAAAAAACAAGATGTTTCTTTTGTCCCTTCCAGGCGAGCGGAAAATAAAGAAATGGTTGATATATTCAAGATAATTACGTATTTACAAGATACCGTCTCAATTCATCCTTCGGAACCAGATCACATCCCGGATCTGGTTCCGAAGGATGAACCGGATATGGACAGTTCCAATAAGATTTCATTCTTGAACAAAAATCCATTTTTTGATTTCTTTCATCTATTCCATGACCGGAACAAAGGGGGATACGCGTTACGCCACGATTTTTTTGAATCAGAAGAGAGATTCCCAGAAATGGCGGATCTATTCACTCTATCAATAACCGAGCCGGATCTGGTGTTTCATAGGGGATTTGCCTTTTCTATTGATTCCTACGGGTTGGATCAAAAAAAATTCTTGAATGAGGTATTCAACTCCAGAGATGAATCGAAAAAGAAATCTTTATTGGTTCTACCTCCTCTTTTTTATGAGGAGAATGAATCTTTTTCTCGAAGGATCAGAAAAAAATCGGTCCGGATCTACTGCGGGAATGAGTTGGAAGATCCCAAACTAAAAACAGCGGTATTTGCTAGCAACAACATAATGGAGGCAGTCAATTATAGCACCTATGGAAGAAATGTATCGAATCGATTCTTTTTAATGAATAGATCCGATCGCAACTTCGAATATGGAATTCAAAGGGATCGAATAGGAAATGATACTCTGAATCATATAACTATAATGAAATATACGATCAACCAACATTTATCGAATTTGAAAAAGAGTCAGAAGAAATGGTTTGATCCTCTTATTTCTCGAACTGAGAGATCCATGAATCGGGATCCTGATGCATATAGATACAAATGGTCCAATGGGAGCAAGAATTTCCAGGAACATTTGGAACATTTCGTTTCTGAACAGAAGAATCCTTTTCAAGTAGTGCAAGTAGTGTTCGATCGATTACGTATTAATCAATATTCGATTGATTGGTCCG